AATAAGATGCCTGATTTAAAAGGGCTATTTTGATAGAATAGATCATGTATTCACTTACTCTTATTGTATACCATGGATTTAAACCATATCCATAAAGACCAAAACTTTAAATGCATCATACACCAATATACAGTTAATATAAATAGAAAGGTAAGCTAATTAAAGCTACTAGGTTCATACCCTATTTATAGAAGTAACAATCCTTCTCCTCTCTAATTAAAAAAAGTAATATATTATTTATTATATCAATAATTATGGGAACTATAATTACAGTATCCTCTAATAACTGAATAAGAATATGAATAGGATTAGAACTAAATATAATATCATTCATTCCTTTAATTAAAGGAAAAAACAAAATAAGTTCAGAAGCATCAATAATTTATTTTTTAACACAAAGTGTTAGAAGAATATTATTACTATTTTCAGTAATTGGGTGTGCTGGGGGGAAAGAGATGCAACTATTTATTAGTCTGGGATGTGTATCCTTACTAATTAAATTAGGATCAGCCCCCCTTCACATATGATTCCCAGAAATTGTATCAAAGATAAAATGAAGTAGCTGCATTTTATTAATAACATGACAAAAACTAGCACCCTTAACAATAATCAATAATATAAGTAGTAACATTAAAATTATAAATATTGCAGTAATTATATCAACTATTATTGGTGCTATTGGAGGCCTGAATCAAACCTCATTACGAAAAATTATAAGATATTCATCAATTAGTCACCTAGGATGAATATTAGCAATCAATAAGATTCAAAATAATTGGATAATTTACTGGATAATTTACAGAGTATTAACTACCACTATTTGTATTATATTCAATAATTATAATATATCTTTCATTAATCAAATCAATAGAATAAAAATAAGAAGCACAGAAAAAATCACATGTTCAATTTCAATATTAAGTATAGGGGGTTTACCCCCTTTTACAGGATTCTTGCCAAAATGAATAGTTATCCAAATTCTCATCAATGATAACATATATACATTAATTCTAATTATAGTAATAACCAGATTAATTACCTTATTTTATTATATGCGAACTATGACAAATATAATAATTATATATTCAAATACAAGATTAAGAAGAACTACAAAGTCTAATAATAATTTAAATTTTATAATATTAACATTAAATTTAAGTTTACCTTTAATTATAGTATTAAATATAAAATAAAGCTTTAAGTTAAATTTAAACTATTAACCTTCAAAGTTAAATATATATACGTTATAAGCTTTAGGATATAAATTTAATCCTACTTTAGAATTGCAGTCTAATATCATAAAATTGACTATAAAGCCTATAATTAATGATAAAGGGTTTAATAACCATAAATAAATTTACAATTTATTACCTAATATTTCAGCCACTTTATCAATTTGAACAAATGATTATATTCAACTAACCATAAAGATATTGGAACCCTTTACTTTATATTTGGAATATGAAGAGGATTAGTAGGAACAGCCATAAGATGAATTATTCGAATTGAATTAGGTCAACCCGGTATATTTATTGGAGATGATCAAATTTATAACGTAATTGTAACAGCCCATGCATTCATTATAATTTTCTTCATAGTAATACCTGTTATAATTGGGGGATTTGGAAATTGACTAGTCCCTTTGATAATTGGTGCTCCCGATATAGCATTTCCACGAATAAACAATATAAGATTCTGGCTATTACCCCCCTCATTAACCTTACTTATTGTTAGAAGAACAGTAGAAATAGGAGCAGGAACAGGATGAACTGTTTATCCCCCTCTATCAAGAAATTTATCACACAGAGGAGCTTCCGTAGATTTAGCAATTTTTTCCCTTCACCTTGCCGGTGTATCATCAATCCTAGGAGCCGTAAATTTTATCTCAACTATTATTAATATACGACCTGTGGGTATAACCCCTGAACGAACCCCCCTATTTGTTTGATCCGTTGGAATTACCGCCCTACTATTACTACTATCTCTACCCGTTTTAGCAGGAGCTATCACTATGTTATTAACAGATCGAAACTTTAATACATCATTCTTTGATCCTTCAGGAGGAGGAGATCCAATCCTATACCAACACTTATTCTGATTTTTTGGTCATCCTGAAGTTTATATCCTCATTTTACCCGGATTTGGTTTAATTTCCCACATTATTGCCCAAGAAAGAGGAAAAATTGAAGTATTTGGATATGTAGGAATAATCTATGCAATATTTGCCATTGGGTTATTAGGATTTATTGTATGAGCACATCACATATTCACTGTAGGAATAGACGTTGATACTCGAGCGTATTTCACATCTGCAACTATAATTATCGCTGTACCCACTGGTATTAAAATCTTTAGATGACTAGCAACCCTTCATGGTGCACAAATTAATTATTCACCTGCAATACTTTGAGCCCTAGGATTTGTGTTTCTATTTACGATTGGAGGGTTAACCGGAGTAATCCTAGCAAATTCATCAATCGATATTATTTTACATGATACTTATTATGTAGTCGCCCACTTTCACTATGTTTTATCAATAGGAGCAGTATTCGCTATCATAGGAAGATTTATCCAATGATTTCCCCTACTTACAGGATTAACAATAAATAATAAATGATTAAAAATTCAATTCATAACTATATTTTTAGGAGTAAATTTAACATTCTTTCCCCAACATTTCCTTGGATTAAGAGGCATACCACGACGATATTCTGATTACCCAGACAGTTATATAGGATGAAATATTATTTCATCCATAGGATCCACACTATCACTAATTGGGATAATTATATTCCTTATAATTATATGAGAAAGAATAGCATCAAAACGATATGTAACATTCCCATACAATTTAACATCTAGAATTGAATGACTCCAAAAAACCCCTCCCGCCGAGCATTCATATAATGAACTTCCCATCTTAAATATTTATCTAATATGGCAGATTAGTGCAATGAATTTAAGATTCATATATAAAGATTTTAATCTTTTATTAGAAATAGCCACATGAGATATAATAGCTCTACAAGATGCCAACTCCCCCTTAATAGAACAATTAACTTTCTTCCATGACCACACTATTATAATTCTTATTATAATTACAATAATAGTATCATACATAATAATAAGACTATTTAGTAATAAATTTATTAATCGATATCTACTTGAAGGGCAAACAATTGAATTCGTTTGAACAACATTACCAGCAATTACATTAGTATTCATTGCCCTACCATCTCTACGATTACTCTATATAATTGATGAAATCAATAATCCAATAGTAACACTAAAAGTAATTGGTCACCAATGATACTGAAGATACGAATACTCCGACTTCCATAGAATTGAGTTTGACTCATATATAAAACCATCAGTAACATTAGACAATGAAGAATTCCGACTACTAGATGTAGATAATCGAACAGTATTACCAATAAATACATCAATTCGTGTATTAATTACAGCAGCGGATGTACTACATTCATGAGCCGTACCAGCTGCTGGAATCAAAATCGATGCTGTACCTGGGCGACTAAATCAAGGAGCAATAAATATTAACCGACCAGGATTAATGTATGGACAATGTTCAGAAATTTGTGGGGCAAATCACAGATTTATACCAATTGTAATTGAAAGTACCCCTTCAAACAAATTTATCCCCTGATTAATCTCAATATCATTAAGTGGCTGAAACTTTAAGCATTGGTCTCTTAAACCAAATTATAGTAATTTATAACTACTCTTAATGGCCATAAAAAGATTAGTTTAAATAAAACATTAGCTTGTCAAGTTAAAAATATTAATATTAATACCTTTTAGATTCCTCAAATAGCACCCTTATGATGAGAAATATTATTTATTATATTCATTGCTGTATTTATTATAATAAGAATTATCCTATATCATAATATTAATCCCTCCCAGGAAGAAAGAGATGCAACTATTAAAAATACTATCAACTTAAGTTGAAAATGATAACTAACCTATTCTCTACATTTGATCCATCTACTAGAATTAATGTATCTATAAATTGATTAAGAACTTTCCTAGGTCTTATAATTTTACCCCTACCTTACTGAGTATCCAATAATCGATTTCACTATTTAATTAACAAAATTATAAATATCCTCCACAATGAATTTAACACTTTATTAAGTTATAAAACTAAAGGGATAACCTTAATTATAGTAAGACTATTCATATTTATTTTAATAAATAATATAATAGGATTAATACCTTATATTTTTACAAGATCTAGTCATTTAACTTTTACTATAACCATGGCTTTACCCTTATGACTAAGAATTATAATTTTTGGGTGAGTTAATCATACTAATCATATATTTATACACCTAGTACCCATAGGCACTCCAAGTGTATTAATACCTTTTATAGTAATAATTGAAACTATTAGAAATTTAATTCGTCCTGGGAGATTGGCAGTACGATTAACTGCAAATATAATTGCAGGACATTTATTAATAAGTTTGTTAGGAAATAATTCTGTAGAAGTTAATAACATAATTTTACCCTTCATCGTCCTTATTCAGATTATATTAATATTATTCGAGACAGCAGTGGCTGCTATTCAAGCATATGTATTTTCAGTATTAAGAACTCTTTACGCTAGTGAAGTAATTTATGAAACCACACAGCAATCACCCTTATCATTTAGTTGACTATAGCCCATGACCTTTAACAGGATCTATTGGGGCTATAACATTAACATCAGGAATAATTCTATGATTCCATAAAAATGAAATATACTTATTTATATTAGGTAACTTAATTTTAATTTTAACAATAATTCAATGATGACGAGACATTGTACGAGAAAGAACATTCCAAGGAAAACATACTATTAAAGTAGTAAGAGGTTTGAAGCTCGGGATAATTCTATTTATTATTTCTGAAGTATTCTTCTTTATTTCCTTTTTCTGAGGATTTTTCCATAGAAGATTAGCCCCTACAGTAGAAATTGGAATGACATGACCCCCTAAGGGGATCACAGTATTTAACCCAATAGAAATTCCCTTATTAAATACTATAATTCTCTTGTGTTCTGGAATTACTGTCACATGAGCACATCACAGATTAATACAAAATAATTATAATCAAGCTAAATGAAGATTACTTATCACAGTAATATTAGGACTTTATTTTACAGCATTACAAGCATATGAATATTTAGAATCAAGATTCTGTATTAGAGATTCAGTGTATGGCTCAAGATTCTTTATAGCAACAGGATTCCATGGAATTCACGTCATTATTGGGACTACATTCTTAAGTGTATGCCTAATACGCCATCTAATATGTCACTTCTCTAGAACACACCATTTTGGATTCGAAGCAGCCGCATGATACTGACACTTTGTAGACGTTGTATGATTATTCCTTTATATCTCAATTTACTGATGAGGAAGATATCTTTTTAGTATAATTAAATATATCTGACTTCCAATCAGAAGATCTTAACTTAAGAAAAGATAATTATCAAAGTAATATTAATTATAATAATCGCATCTACCTTATCACTGCTACTAATTATAGTATGTACTATCATTTCAAAGACCTCTATTCTAGATAAAGAAAAAATATCCCCATTTGAGTGTGGTTTTAATCCAATAAGATCTGCACGAACCCCCTTCTCTATTCAATTTTTCCTAATTGCTGTACTATTTTTAATTTTTGATATTGAAATCGCCATTATTTTACCAATTATTATTACCTTAAAATGAAGATTAACAAGAACATGAATTATTACAATTATAACTTTTATTATTATTCTAATTGGAGGTTTGTATCATGAATGAAATAATGGTATACTAGAATGAGCAGAATAGGACTGTAGTTAAATTAACATTTAATTTGCAATTAAAAGATACTATTTATTAGTCTGTCTTGAAATAATGAAGTAAAATTTACATTTAGTTTCGACCTAAAATTAAGGCCCAGCCTCTTATTTAATTAATTGAAGCCAAATAGAGGCCTTTCATTGTTAATGAAATAATTGATATAAATATTATCCAATTAATAGGGAATGAAGAACATCTAAAAGAAGCTGCTAACTATCTTTTAAAGCGGTTTAACTCCGTTTATCCCTTTATTTATATAGTTTAATAATAAACCTATCATTTTCAATGATAAAATGAGAAATTTATATCTCTATAAATATTTAAGAGGTATAGCACCTATAATAATATCTTCAATATTATGCTTTACACTTAAGCTACTTAAATAAATCAAGAATAACATAAATAAACCAAAAAACATAAAACTAATCAAATAAACCTTGATATTATTAGTCTGGTAAATAACATTATACTTACTTACATAATTTAATAAATTAGGAAAAAAACTAGAAATTAAGTATTCACCTCAACTTGAATCAACAAAATAACAACACTTAGATAACATTATAAAATTAGAATATATTATAGAAGTTTTAAATGTGGATATAAATCATATGGATCCTAAATAAGTAACAAGCATATTATATACTAAAGATAATAAAGAATCACTTCAATAAATTATATTTATTTCATAACCCAATCAAGCTCCTAAAATAATAATAAAAAGAGGCATTAACTTACATTCAATTGGAAATATTAATAAAGAAGGATAAGGGAATACCAATCAAGATAATAAACCTCCTCCTACAACAGCCAGAAAGGTTAAATAAATTATTGAATATATTATTTCCTTACTTTCACCATATGCTTGATAGGGAAAGAGATTAGTAGACCCTCTAATACAATAATAAATTAAACGGAATCTATATCTAACAGTTAATCCTACAGATAAAAAAAATATTAGATAAATAAATAAATTAAAATATCTAAATCTCATAAACTCTAAAATCAAATCCTTGCTATAAAAACCAGCCATAAAAGGAGCACCACAAAGTGATAAACTAGAAATGCAAAAACAAGAACAAGCATATGGAATCTGATTAACTAAATAACCTATATGACGGATATCCTGAGAATCCCCTATATTATGAATAATTAAACCAGCACATAAAAATAATAAAGCCTTAAAAAAAGCATGTGTAAGAAGATGTAAATAAGCTAATATAGGGTAACCCATAAATAAAATACTTATTATCAAGCCCAGCTGACTTAAAGTAGATAATGCAATAACCTTTTTCAAATCATATTCAAAATTAGCACCCAAGCCAGATATAAATATAGTTAAACAAGCTAATAATAATAAATATGTTACATCAAATATTATGATAAAATCATTAAATCGAATCAATAAATAAACCCCCGCCGTAACCAAAGTAGAAGAATGGACTAATGCTGACACAGGAGTAGGAGCCGCTATTGCTGCTGGCAGTCAGGAGGAGAAAGGAATCTGAGCACTCTTAGTAAAAGCTGCTAAAACAACTAAAAACGCAACCCAAGAACCCCAACCAAAAAAGAAACTTATATAATAAAAATAATTTCAACCTCCTAAATTAAATAATCAAGCAATGGAAATCAAAATAGCAACATCCCCAATACGATTAACTAAAACTGTTAACATTCCTGCATTGTAAGATTTATAGTTTTGAAAATAAATAACTAAACAATAAGAAACTAAACCTAAACCATCCCAACCTAATAAAATTCTAATCAAGTTAGGACTAATAATCAACAGTATCATTGATAAAATAAATAATAAAACTAAGATCAAAAAACGAACCTTAAAAAGATCTCCTGATATATAAGAACTACTATAATAAATTACTATTGAAGAGATAAATAATACACATCCCATAAATACTAAAGACATTCAATCAAATAAAAAAGTTATCACTACACTAAAAGTATTAAAAGAAATCAATTCTCAATCAATAAAAATAAGATAATTAGACATTAAAAAATAAACCCCTAAAAGAAATAGTAAGGCACCCAAGTTAAAAATAATAAAAGACCAAAATTTATATATACATATACGATTTATGGGCTTAAAGTAATATAAATATACACCAATAATACCACAAATTATCATTCTTGATAAACTATTTAAACCCTATACAAATAAACAAAAAACATCTATTTTAAGAATAAGAAAATTCAGTGGAATAAAATGCAACAATACTAATATATATTCACGATAATTACCTTCCATTACAAGATAATTCCCCCCATATATAAAACCATGTTGAGTAATAGAAAATAAATAAATTCTATACCCACATCTCAAGAAAGATGCAACTATTAATCAAAATCAAGAGTAATAAGATCAACCCATTACTCTATTAATAATATAAATTTCACCCAATAAATTAATAGAAGGAGGTGCAGCTATATTATTAGCACTAAGTATAAATCATAATAAAGATATCCCAGGTATAAATGTAATTAATCCCTTATTAATTAATAAACTTCGACTATGAGTACGCTCATAAACTAAATTGGCTAAACAAAATAAAGCAGAAGAACAAAATCCATGACCCAATATTAAAATCAATGAACCAACATAACCTAAGTAATTACCTGTTATAATACCACAAATAACTAAACCTATATGAGAAACAGAGGAATAAGCAATCAGAGATTTAATATCAGTTTGAGATATACATAAAGAAGAAATTATTAAACATCCAAATAAGCTTAAACCTAACCAGAAATATCTAAAATCTAAAGAATAATCCCTTAAAAACAAAAACACACGAAACAAACCATATCCTCCCAGCTTCAATAAAACACCAGCTAAAACTATAGAACCAGAAATAGGAGCTTCCACATGAGCCTTAGGAAGTCAATAATGAACAAATACTATGGGTATCTTTACCAAAAAGGCTAAAATTATAGATAGATACAAATAAATATTAACATCCAAAATAATCAACCAAAAATAAAGAGATGCAACTATTTTATAAATATAAAAGATTCTCAATAGTATAGGCAATGAAGCAAACAAAGTATAAAAAATCAAGTAATAACCTGCAGTCAACCGCTCTGGCTGATACCCCCACCCAAAGATCAAAAAAAGGGTGGGGATAAGAGATATTTCAAAGAAAACATAAAAAAGTAATATATTATCAATGGAAAATGTTATTAATAAAGCTAATAATATAAATATCAAAGTAAATAAAAACTCCTTAGAGTTATTCTTATTATTATAAATCCTATAACTAGCCAAAACCATTAAAAATAACAACCAATATCTTAGGCCAATCAAGCTATAGGAAATAATATCAAGCCCGAATAAGCCTCCCACCAAAGTAGAATAACCATTAACTAGATTAAATATAATAAAATAAAAACCCATTGATATTAAAATTAACATAAATAAGTATCAACTATTTATTAAAAGGATTAAAAATATAGAAGATATTAAATATTTTATCATGATAAAACAGATATTCTAGATAAATAATCATTCCCCTGTCTACGAACTAATCTAACTAAAATAGATAAACCAAGTGCGCCTTCACAAACAGTAAAAACTAAAAAAATTAAAGAAAAATATAATTCATAACCATAAGTCATTATTATAATAAATAAAGCTAAATAGATAGAAAGAACTATAAATTCTAAACTCAATAAAGATAATAAGATATGCTTACGAGTAGAACAAAAAACCACAACACCAGATATTATAAATAATATTAATAATATAAATAAATCAAGAATAAGTTTTAATAGTTTATATTTAAAATAATGATCTTGTAAATCATAGAAAAGGAATCTTTTAAAACTTCAGTAACAAGCATATACTTATCATTAATCTCCAAAATTAATATTTTATTTAAACTACTTACTGTTCATATCTTTAATGTTTATAGTTCTAGCCTCATTATCAATTACATTCATATGACTGAAACACCCATTAAGAATAGGATTCATCTTAATTTGTCAAACCTTAGTGATCTCTATTATCTCTGGGATGTTGCTAGGGTCTTTCCTTTTCTCATATATTATTATAATTATTATATTAAGAGGAGCTCTAGTACTATTTATTTATATAGCAAGAGTGGCCTCTAATGAAAAATTCCAAACCCCTGTAAAATTAATCAGAATTTTCCTAATTTCCATACTAGTAATTTCTACAATAGAAGAAAATTTAAATAATTTACAAGGTAGAATAAGAGATGCAACTATTTTGCCAGAAACAATATCATTAATAAAATTATTCAATAATATATCAGCTTATATTACAATTATAATAATTATATATTTATTATTAACAATAATTGTAGTTACAAATATTTCATCCATTACAGAAGGACCACTTCGAATTAAAATATATGAATAAACCTATACGTAAAACACACCCCCTAATTAAAATTATAAATAATTCTTTAATTGATTTACCTTCACCTTCATCAATTTCCCTATGATGAAATTTTGGATCACTCCTAGGCTTATGTTTAATAATTCAGATTTTAAGAGGAATTTTCCTAGCTATACATTATACTGCTAATATTAATTTAGCATTTGAAAGAGTAATTCACATTTGTCGGGATGTTAATAATGGATGATTATTACGTAATACCCATGCAAATGGTGCTTCACTATTTTTTATTTGTTTATACTTACATGTAGGGCGGGGTTTATATTATGGTTCATATAAATTAAATATAACCTGATCTGTGGGAATAGCTCTATTACTTGTAACAATAGGAACTGCATTCTTAGGATATGTATTACCTTGAGGGCAAATATCCTTATGGGGGGCTACAGTAATTACTAACTTACTCTCCTCAGTTCCCTATTTGGGGAATACTTTAGTCAAATGATTATGAGGGGGATTTTCAGTAGACAACGCAACATTAACTCGATTCTTTGCCTTACACTTTCTACTACCATTCATCATTACAGCTCTAGTAATAATTCACTTACTATTCCTTCATCAAACGGGAAGAAATAACCCACTAGGATTAAACAGAAATTACGATAAAGTACCATTTCACCCATATTTCTCAATCAAGGATACAATAAGAGTAATTATTACCTTATTTATATTTTCACTTTTAATTCTCTTAGAACCCCGATTATTAGGTGATCCTGAAAACTATATTCCAGCAAATCCCTTAGTTACCCCCGTACATATCCAACCCGAGTGATATTTCCTATTTGCCTACGCAATCCTACGTTCAATTCCTAACAAGTTAGGGGGAGTAATCGCTATATTAAGATCTATTATTATTATTATATTACCCATTTTAAATAAAAACAAACTTCAAGGACTAACCTTCTACCCTTTAAATAAAATACTATTTTGAAGATTCGTAACAAGCATCATTTTATTAACCTGAATTGGAGCCCGACCCGTAGAAGAACCCTTCATCTTAACTGGACAAATTTTAACAGTAATATACTTTATATATTTCTTAATTAATCCCATCTTATTAAATATGTGAGACTCTGTAAACAATAAATAGTCAATAAGTTTTATGAAAACTTGTATTTTGAAAATACAGAATGAAAGTTAAATCCTTTCATTGACTTTATTCACCTAATTTAATGAATTAATCCCCTAATAATACTAAACACAATAATATAGAATAAAAAATTAAATAATTTAACACCAAAGGTAAAAATAACTTTCAAGTTAAGTACATTAATTTGTCATAACGAAAACGAGGTAAAGAGCCCCGAACTCAAATAAACCAAAAAACAATAATTGATAATTTAATATAAAATATAATAGATCAAATATCACAACCTAAAAATATAACAACTGTTAACATTCTTATAAAAATAATATTTATATATTCAGATAAAAAGATAAATGCAAAACCCCCACTTCTATACTCCACATTAAACCCTCTAACTAATTCTCTTTCTCCTTCAGCAAAATCAAAAGGAGCCCGATTAGTCTCAGCTAAACAGGAAGATAATCAACAATAAAAAAGGGGGAAAGAGAAGAAAATAAATCAAATCCCAGACTGATAAATTATAAAATCAAGCAAATTAAAACTAAAAGTAAAGATAATTAAACAAATTATAATGAGAGTCATTCTCACTTCATAAGAGATAGTCTGAGCTACAGAACGTAAACCTCCCAATAAAGCATAATTAGAATTAGAAGATCAACCTGATATTAATACACCATACACACCTAAACCCGTACAACATATAAAAAAAAGAAACCCATAATTAAAATTAAATACATTAATTAAAAAGGGATATAAACCCCACATTAAAAAAGATAAAATTAATATAAAAACAGGAGATAAATAATAAATTAAATAATTTGACTTATAAGGAATAGTTTGAGCCTTAAAAAATAATTTTAATCCATCAGAAAAAGGCTGTAACAGTCCTATATAGCCCACCTTATTAGGACCCTTACGAAGTTGAATATAACCTAAAACCTTACGCTCTAACAAAGTAACAAATGCCACAGAAACTAAAATACAAATTAAAGTAATTAAATAAGACACTAAAAACACTATTATCTGTAATAAAAATTACATAGATAAATTCTAAATTTACTGCACTAATCTGCCAAGATAATTTAATTAAATATATCTTATTAATAATCAGATAAATTATTATTATAAATACCCTGCCTGGTCCTTTCGTACTAAGACAAAGAAACAAGATCCAAGGATAGAAACCAACCTGGCTCACGCCGGTCTGAACTCAGATCATGTAAAATATTATAGGTCGAACAGACCTAGTAATTAAGCTTCTGCACTTAATACATATTTTAATCCAACATCGAGGTCGCAAACTCCTTTATCGATATGAACTCTCCAAAGGAATTACGCTGTTATCCCTAAGGTAATTTAATCTTATTATCCATAATAAAGGATCAATAATATAAACATCAATAACAATATAAATAAAGAAAGTTATATTAATTTCTCTGTCACCCCAACATAAATATAAAAAGTAAATATTTAAAAATACATACCTAATTTAAATAAATCATAATTATAGTAAAACTCTATAGGGTCTTCTCGTCCTATGGAAATATCTAAGCTTTTTAACTCAAACATTAAATTCTAATATTTATAGCAAAGAAAGTTAAAGTTTCATCAAACCATTCATACAAGCCTCCAATTAAAAGACAAATGATTATGCTACCTTCGCACAGTCAAATTACTGCGGCTATTTAATAATAATAATCACTGAGCAGGCTTGACCTAATATAATATTAACAATAGGCCATGTTTTTGTTAAACAGGTGAACTTTTAAATTGCCGAATTACTCTGCTACATCTAAAAATTATACTAATTTTATCATTATCTCCTTATAAATATTATTCAAATAAGTAACTCTAATAAAAATCTAAATTAAATATAAATAAATCAAGAATAAAAATTAACTATAACGAAATAAAATAATGGTCGTTTTTAAACCTAAATAATTTTACACTAATATTTAATTATAGAAATACTAAAAAGCTAATCCCCAATAGTATTAGATTAATGCAAAATATATAAAATAAAATTTTACTATAACAAACACTAATCCTGAATTTAATTCATTTATTAGACAACCAGATATTTAGAATTGAATGGCATATAACCCCTACATTATATTTAATAATAATTTTAATACAATAATCATCAATATTAATGTATCTCTCCTAATTTCGGGATATATAACTATAGTTATTAAATATTTAATAAACCCTGATACAAAAGGTACAAGAATTAAACTTTACTTTAATGAATCTATTAATAATACAACTTTACAGAAAAACTAAACTATAAATAAAAAAACATCTCTTCTAAAAAATATACTAAGATAAAAGTTATTTCTTATAAATATAAATAAATAAATAAAAAATTAAATTAAATAATTAATCAGATCAACTTGAATTGCACAAGTAAATTATTAATGTAAATAACAAATGTTCTTAACATAATCTGTTTAATTCTAGGCACACCTTCCGGTAAACCTACTTTGTTACGACTTATCTCATTTTAAATAATGAGAGTGACGGGCGATATGTACTTAATCCAGAGCATTAATCACTATTAATATATAATAACAATTACAATCAAATCCAATTTCATAAATAGAAATTCGCTATTTATTCCAAAAATTTAAACATTAAAGTAACCCATTTCATCCTTAGTAAAGCTGCACCTTGACTTGATATATATTTAACATAAAAATAAAAGAGAATAATAATTCTAATAAAACACTCAATAAACAGAGGTATACAAGCATATGGAAATATCTAAGGTAAAATTTATCGTGGATTATCAATTAAAGAACAGGTTCCTCTGAAAAGACTAAATTACCGTCAAATTCTTTTAATTTAAAGATCATAACTTATAATACTAAAGTTTCAATATTACACTCAAAATAATAGGGTATCTAATCCTAGTCTCAAACAAGAGTTTTATATAATCAATTACCAAACTTAAAATAATAAAATAAAATTTCACCTAACAATATAAAACAATAAAGTCAATATAATACAATTATTAATATAATTAACCTAAATTAGATAATTTGTGTCAGATGTATAACCGCAGCTGCTGGCACAACCTTAGCCAACCCAAGATAATTAACCTAACTCTCACAAAAGTGAAATAAGTAATAGTATAAACTGCGAGTTAAATACGAGCCATTTCAACCTTTTTTAAAGGTAAATCCCAACTCACCAAAATAAACATGTAATTTCAATTATCAACTATCTATAAAAACTAGAATCAAATTCTTT